TTGAATTAATTAAATTCAACTTTTCTCGCTCTATCTCAGAGTATCCATTCACTCGAAATTGATCTGCTTCCATTTCCACTTTCCGTAAGCGGGCCCGGGCTTTTTCCAACTGTTCGATGGCCCCTCCACGAAGTTCTTCTGAATTTCTAATAGTATTCAAGATCCTCTGTTTTCGATTATCTAATAAATCACTTAATGAAAGTAGATTATCTTTTCATTCATTTCAAAGCTTACATAATCCCTTCCCGAACCAAATATGAATCTTTCGATTCGTTTGGCTCTCACGCCCAATTACTTAGAATTAGAATAAAGTATCATATCTTTTTATAAATGTAATGATGGGCCTATCCTCTCTTTTTTGTTCATATTCAAAAAATATCTAAACCAATGCCAGATTAAGATATTGAGAGGACTCTTTCTGACAAAAATATGTAATTGTCAGCAAAGTTGTTGCTTTTTTTCTTTTCTTCAAATCCAAAAATTATTATTTATACATAACACATAGGTCGTCGATTCAGCATTGGATAAAAAGGGCGAAATGCCCATCAGTTTCATTTTTACAATAAGTGTTTCATATCGTATAGGAGTGTTCTCTATCGATAAAATATTGATTTGAAACTATCTCTATACTAACATAGTGGTAGAAAGAGTACCATGCTGCATCTAAACTTCAAACAGTTTGCTTTAACCATGTTAATGGTCCTACATTATTGGTTGGTAGAGAATCAAAGGGGTTTTACCAACGAATCACGAAATGCTATGATTCTTACATAGAATTTCTTAATTTATTCCGAAGTAATTCGCGAGATCATGTACCTTTCTTTTTCCTTTCTTTCCTAGTTATAACGAAAAGGGGGTACAGCTGGTTGGATCCAGCCTATTCTTGAAATAAACAACTCGCACACACTCCCTTTCCAAAGAAGATCAATACACCAAGCACTACACTTAGATTTATTAGATTTGTTGATAAAATATCGGTATTAAAAAACCCGAAACTCCCAGCAAATGGCCAGTGGCCCAAAGAAAGGAAAGAATCGGTTACATTTTTCATAGGATCTCCTTTTATAGATAGACTACAAAATTGAATAGAGTTCTTTTTGTATCACTTCGCCCCTCGTTTTTATTTATTCTTTTATTTTCCTTTTTCCTATTTATTTTGAAAAGTTTTTGAGTTATGTGAACTACCAATACTTAGTTTCCCCTGGACTCCGGGCGGGAAAGGATGAAAGCGAGTCGGTATACCAATTCCTCATCCGCAAATCAGCCCTTCCCGTGGGTTATTTTGTCAACGAATAAGTAATTGTAGGAGTGAAATCTTGCTATAATTCGAAAAAGCAAATGACAAATCCAAGGCAATAATTTTTATATTTATAAGATTAAACAAAAGGATTCGCAAACAAAAGTGCTAATGCTACAACCAGTCCATAAATTGTTAAAGCTTCCATAAAAGCTAGACTGAGCAATAGAGTACCTCGTATTTTTCCCTCTGCCTCGGGCTGTCTCGCGATACCCTCTACGGCTTGACCCGCAGCAGTTCCTTGACCAACTCCGGGTCCAATAGAAGCAAGCCCTACAGCCAATCCAGCAGCAATAACGGAAGCGGCAGAAATCAGTGGATTCATGATAAGTTCCCTCGTACCAAAAAAAGAAATAGTTAATGATACAACCAACCAACGAATTATGACTTAATTATTCCGTCACTAGGATTTATCCAATCGAAGTTCCTAGTTACTTCGAGTTAAAGTAGTTGAAGTAATAGAAATAATAGTATTTTTGTTATTGAATCGTCTGAACTACTTCAATATCTCTTTTTTAGTTTCTATCTACAAAGTCTTTGTGAATACATACAACTTTACTTCTTCCATTTCTTAGTTCCAAACTGTGAATTCTTCCATGTTTTTCTTAATTTCATCTGTTTATTCATTCAATTCACAGTCAAAAAGAGACAGAAAGGGAAAAGCTTATATTCGAATCCCCATCTAAATTCATAGAAGTAGGACAAATGAAATATAGCTTTATTTCATATATAACCAGTCAATATCTAATATCACATATACATGCCTTTATTCCATAACGTAAACCAAGCACCCATCTTAGATTCAATCGAATTCGAGAATCAATTATCAAAACATCTACAAGAGTTGACTTATTTATAGCCATTCAATTACATATACCTAACCTATCCGAACCAACCCATTTTTATGAATTCTGTTTTTTGTAAACTCTTTTCCCCCTCCCCTTTATTTATCATTATTCCGCCGGATCCAATCTAACAAATTGGTTAATCCAAATCGAATCGTTGCATAGAAATATCATTATTAGATTGATCTAAATTTTTTATTTATTATATTACTATTTTCATTTGGTCAATCGTTGAATAAAATCAACTGAAACAGGAATCTGTTCGCCATTTTTCATTTTAATATTGAATAATTAGATAGAAATCTAATATTCATTGAGAGGGGGAGTGGACGAAAGGGAAGGGGGTTTTTAGCAAAAA